TATAGTTTTTTTTTATTGTGTGTAATGCGCCTTTAACTACTTTCTTTATTATTGATAGGAATTCTCTTGTTAAGACCCTATGAATCGGTTAAAACCCCAGATTCATACTAGAACCACGATGATTCAATAAAACCCTTTCTTTATAAACTAATTCCAAAAATTCCTTGAGTAAGAACTGTTGGATTATCACTTATTCAATGAATAACTAGAATGAATAAAAATCCAACGACACCCTTGTCCTTTGATCAAAATAAGCGTAAATAGGAGTTTGAAAAAAGAAAACTATTTCGATTTATAACTTCTAAATCTAACTCTTTGAAAAAAAAAAAAATGGAAGTCCGGACACGTGGTCTGAATATTAAGGATGAATCATAGTGCTAATAATACTTTGGAATCTATTTCCTATATTCCGTGCTTCAGATACTAGAATGAATATCCGACGAAGTAAAACCATCTCTATCAAGATGACAGACGCATTCTCTGTACTATCCATAGGATCAATTATAACAAGTCACCCACTCATATTCCGGAACTACAGAAACAAAGAAATTTCACGATCGAACTACCAAAATAGAATGGGATAAAAATCAGAGACCTAAATGCTTCACTTTGTATTGAAAAGCTAGTTACTAGTTCTTGTGAATCTAATTCATTCCAATTCCGTCCAGTAAAATGGAAGAATTATAAATCTCCAAAATAATAGATAGGAATACCGCAAAAAGGGCCATTGCGATACCCATCAAAGGAGTAGTTCCCCACCCAGGAGCTACTTTACCGTATTCTGAATTCAATGGTTTCAATAAACTCCCTACAGCAGTTCGTCTTGGACCAGATCTAGAACTACTCTCAACGGTTTGTGTAGCCATAAATCGTATTTTATATTCATTGAGATCTGTTGACTTTGTATACCATTCCGTTGTAAATAAATGATCTTATCATAGACCCATTGTGGTCTTGAAACTATATAATAATGGAAACAGCAACCCTAGTTGCCATCTTTATATCGGGTTTACTTGTAAGTTTTACTGGGTACGCCTTATATACGGCTTTTGGGCAACCCTCTCAACAACTAAGAGATCCATTCGAGGAACACGGAGACTAGTTGAAGTAATGAGCCTCTCAATATTGGGAGGCTCATTACTTCAATTGAGATAATGAAAAATCATTTCACCTTTTTAGTTGGAACTTTAGGTGGTTCTCGAAAAAAGATAGCGAAAAAAATTATTCCTAAAGTTGAGACTAAGAGGAATGTATAAACCAATGCTTCCATAGATTCGATCGTGGTTTACATACAATTATAGCTTCCATACCTGTTTATTTGGGATCGTCTCCCGGATAAAGAAAGAGCAAGAGTCAAAGAAAAGGTAGCGATTCAAATCAAGATTTATCTGGTACCCTACTCACAAAACTAAAAACGAAAAATAACAAAACAATATTCTATCAGATTACTTGTCTTCTTGTAGTTGGATCTCCAAGTTTTTGGAATGCTCCAAATTCTACTTGAGCATCCAAATCGGGGTCAATACCAGCAAAAACATCTCTGAACAAGGTTCTAGCACCATGCCAAATGTGTCCGAAGAAAAAGAGCAAAGCAAACGAAGCATGTCCAAAAGTAAACCAACCCCTCGGACTGCTACGAAAAACACCGTCGGATTTCAAAGTAGCACGATCTAATTCAAAAATTTCACCCAATTGAGCACGTCTAGCATATTTTTTCACAGTAGCGGGATCACTATAACTGACTCCATTGAGTTCGCCGCCATAGAACTCAACAGTTACACCTACTTGTTCGACACTGTATTTCGATTCTGCCCTTCTAAAAGGAACATCGGCTCTAACAATTCCGTCTCCGTCTACCAAAACAACCGGAAATGTTTCAAAAAAAGTAGGCATACGACGTACAAAAAGTTCACGACCCTCTTTATCTCTAAAAATAGGGTGTCCTAACCACCCAACAGCAATTCCATCCCCATTGTCCATTGAGCCCGCTCTGAATAATCCCCCCTTTGCTGGATTATTGCCGATGTAATCATAAAAAGCTAATTTTTCAGGAATTTTAGACCAAGCTTCGGATAAACTTTGATTTTCGGCTAGCCCAGCACCAACTCGTCGATATATTTCTTGTTGAAAGTATCCTTGATCCCATTGATAACGAGTGGGACCAAATAATTCAATCGGGGTAGTTGCCGAACCATACCACATAGTTCCAGCAACCACAAAAGCTGCAAAAAAGACAGCAGCGATACTACTGGAAAGGACGGTTTCAATATTTCCCATACGTAATCCTTTGTATAGACGTTGGGGCGGACGGACGCTAAGATGAAATAGACCCGCCAATATGCCCAAGGTCCCTGCTGCAATATGATGAGAGGCTATTCCTCCCGGAACAAAAGGATCAAAACCTTCCACACCCCACGCCGGATTTACAGATTGTACCCTTCCGGTTAGTCCATAAGGATCGGATACCCATATTCCAGGACCATACAATCCTGTTACATGAAATGCGCCAAAACCAAAGCAAGCCAGCCCTGAAAGAAATAAATGAATTCCAAAGATTTTGGGCAAATCCAAAGAGGGTTTTCCTGTACGTTCATCACAAAATATTTCTAGATCCCAATACACCCAGTGCCAGATAGCTGCCAAAAAGCATAAGCCAGAAAACACAATATGTGCACCGGCCACGCCTTCGTAACTCCAAATACCCGGATTCGTTATAGTCCCTCCTGTGATACTCCAACCGCCCCATGAATTGGTTATTCCTAAACGAGTCATGAAGGGTATAACAAACATCCCTTGTCTCCACATTGGATCAAGAACAGGGTCAGAGGGATCAAAAACCGCTAATTCGTATAGAGCCATCGAACCGGCCCAACCAGCAACCAGAGCTGTATGCATTATATGGACAGCAAGCAAACGACCGGGATCATTCAATACGACGGTATGAACACGATACCAAGGCAAACCCATGGAAATACCCCTCTATCAACGAAAAATAGACACTATGTAACTTTATTGCACTGGAAAAAAAACTATACTATAGACCTTCCCTTTTGAGTGGATTATCTCGGGGAAAGGATTAATATTTGTTCTATTCTTTTAGTAATAATGGAACAATTTTGTTTGTAGGAACAAAAAGAAGCAGATCTATTCTACACCCGATAAGTACCAATACGCAATGGTAAGAGGTTGATACCTTTTATATGAGTGACTGCATTTATATTTTTTTTTTTTTTTTTTTTTTTTCAAAGGACCTATTTGAAAGAATTTTCCTTTAGTATTTCTGTCTTCCTTTTTTATAAACTTATTCGATCTATGGATAAAATAGGATAAAGAACAATATTATTAAGACAATAAATACATTGTTACGCTTTCACATCAAAGTGAGCTATAGTAATTTATTTTTATTTCATTTAATGCCTATTGGTGTTCCAAAAGTTCCTTTTCGAAACCCTGGAGAGGAAGATGCATCGTGGATTGACGTATAGTGCGACTTGTCAGATATATTTGGTCATATGGTAGTTCCCCATTCTCTTACCCGATCGAGATATCCTCTCTTTCGCCCAAGAAAGGTTGATTGAATCATCAAAAATTTGGAGCGTGAAATACAATGAAGTGCAATTCAATCTATTTTTTAGGGGGGTATACAGATTAATATTCTCAATTATAATAATTTATAATTTATGGTTGGCTTGGTTAGACCAAAAAAATGAAATATAATATTAATATACAGGCTCCGTTTAGAAAAAAAAAACCAATTGGTAATATATCTATGATTACCACTTATATCATATTCTATTTATAAAGATTTTCCACTTATAATATATAATAATGATATATAATAACGATCTCAAACTGTTAATCAATCGAGTAATGTGATGAATGCATTTAATATTTACTATTTGGCGGGAGACATGGAATAAATAAAAAAAAAGGAAGTCGTAGCAAAAAGACGTGGTATTGGGGCATTTGTCCTATATGTGCAAATCCAAATCGGGCAGATCTTTACTCGGAGTAGAGCCTAAACCTAAAAAAAGTTGAAGAAGACCGTTCAGGAACAAGAAAATTACATCGTGATTTGGATTGGATCCCGATGAAACAATACATCAATGAGAAGTTAGTCCGATAAGTTTAGTTAATTTTTTTTATTTATAGGTTTTTAATTTATATATAAATTAAAACAGGCCAAAACTCATCTTTCTTGAAAGATGAAAGAAAAAGCCCACCTTTGTTACAAGTGAAAAAGAGCCTGCTATGAATATAAAAAAAGAAAGAAAGCTAGAATCTACACATTGATTCTTTTTTTTTCGCAATTTGTGTTGAACCGTATGCATCAAAAGGCGCATGTACGGTTCCTAAGGGATACAATTTTATCCCAATCAACCGACTTTATCGAGAAAGATTACTTTTTTTAGGCCAACCGGTTGATAACGAGATCTCGAATCAACTTATTGGTCTTATGGTATATCTCAGTATAGAGGACGATACCAAAGATCTGTATTTGTTTATAAACTCTCCTGGCGGGTGGCTAATACCCGGAGTAGCTATTTATGATACTATGCAATTTGTGCGACCAGATATACAGACAGTATGCATGGGATTAGCCGCTTCAATGGCATCTTTTATTCTGGTCGGAGGAGAAATTACCAAACGTCTAGCATTCCCTCACGCTTGGCGCCAATGAGTTTTTTATTTGATTTGAGAGAAAAAACGAAGACTATGCCTTCGCGCTATAGGAAATATGAATATTAAGTAATAATAGCATGGCACTTCGAATTCGATATAAAAAGAAAAATTTTTCAAAATACTTACATTATGTATCGAAAGAGTAGTATGAGATAAAGAAAGGGTATTTCCAATTTTATCTAATCTATCGGGAGACCTATTTCAGCGTCACAAACTTTTTTGTTTTCACACCGAAGATAACAATATTTATGTTATGAAAGAATACGAAAATAAAAAAAAAACATAAAAAAAAAACATAAATAAATAAGTAAAAAAAATCTTATTTATTTGTATTGAAAAAAAAAGAAACTTTGGGATTGCTAAATAACAGACGAAATAATAAAGCAACGGAGCCATCATAGTATTTTTTAACTACTCCAAAAGGAAGGGTGGTTAGTGGATCATTTACCTATGTGAATCTGACAGACTCTATATATATGTATATTTTCTATTTTTTTTTTTTTTCTATTTCCTCGATGTAAGGTAAAAAAAGGTAAAAGTGAATTCCATTGTAGAGCCGTATGCAATGCGCAAAAGATGCCTGTACGGTTGTTCAATTCTATCTTTTTTTTCGTACTATTTATTTTATTATTCTTTATCTCTTCGACTTTCATCATGCAAGATAGAGGAACTATCTATTATGTTATATTATCAGGGTAATGATGCATCAACCTGCTAGTGCTTTTTATGAGGCACAGACGGGAGAATTTGTCCTGGAAGCGGAAGAACTACTGAAGCTGCGCGAAACCATCACAAGGGTTTATGTACAAAGAACAGGCAAACCTTTATGGGTTGTTTCCGAAGACATGGAAAGAGATATTTTTATGTCAGCAACAGAAGCCCAAGCTCATGGAATTGTTGATCGTGTAGCGGTTAAAAAAAATAACAAAAACGAAAACTAACAGAACAGGGATTTCACGCAAATCCGCGATTTGCGATTTTATCGTCTTACCGGGTTTAATATTCTATTAATTAATAATTAATCTATTAATATATATAAATTAATCTATTAATATATAAATGATTCATAATCATCCGGTTAGGATCGATCTAAACCAGCTCATTATGTATATGATTCAACATGCCAACTATTAAACAACTTATTAGAAACACAAGACAGTCAATCAAAAATGTCACGAAATCTCCTGCTCTTCGGGGATGTCCTCAGCGACGAGGAACATGTACTAGGGTGTATGTGCGACTCGTTCAGATAATGTGCTAGGCCAAAAGAAAGAAAACAATTGATCCAGTATTAGCGATCAGGACCAATGAATAGGATAGAATGAAAGAAGCCCATTTACTATCTAAAACTAAAAAAGGTAAATCTAAAAACAAAAAAGATCTATCATATCTTTCTATTGTGTTATCAAATTTATGGTTTTCATTGGTGCCAAACCCAATCATTTCAATTTTTAATTTACGACGAGAAAGAATTCCCCATTGGTAGAAAATGGTATCCATTAAGCAGGGAAATCCGATTTAAAAGGCGGAAAGGTTATGCCCTTATTCTTGACTCTTGCAAGAACGGACTAACAGGGTCAGCTACTCAGCTAATCTTCATAATTAAATACCGTTACTGTCTCGGCGGGTTTCGTTGTGAAAGACCTATTACTAGATAATTATGGGTAGAGCCAAAGAGTGTGAACTGTACAAGTTAACAATAACAGTCATTAAATGAAAGAAGGGGCTCCGGTGTATAGAGAGGACCTCACCGTTTACGAAGAAACCATAGAAACGATGGAACCCACTATACCCATTTATATTTACTACTTTTTGATTTACTATGTTTTTTTTGATACTAGGTATCAAAAAAATTTATTATTTCGAGGCGAAAGCCTATAAAAAAAAATTGTGGTCGGGAAGGTTATAGTAGCAAAAGCCATTGGAATTTTGTTTTATACATTGGAAGAATCCGTTTTGTTATTAATAGACTAGGAAAGGGGAAGAAAATAACTGAAAGAAAAGAACTCAATTAGTTATTCATCAAAGTTTCATTTATTCAATGACCAGAATTAAACGGGGATATATAGCTCGAAGACGTAGAACAAAAATTCGTTTATTTGCCTCAAGCTTTCGAGGGGCTCATTCAAGACTTACTCGGACTATTACTCAACAGAAAATAAGAGCTTTGGTTTCAGCTCATCGGGATAGAGATAGGCAAAAGAGAGATTTTCGGCGTTTGTGGATCACTCGTATAAATGCAGTAAGTCGAGACAATAATGTATACTATAGTTATAGTAGACTAATACACAATCTGTACAAGGGGCGGTTGCTTCTTAATCGTAAAATACTTGCACAAATAGCTATATTAAATAGGAATTGTTTTTATATGATTTCTAATGAGATCATAAAATAAGGAGATTGGAAGGAATCCGTTGGAATGTTGTAAATGGAGTTCCCTGGAGAATGAACTCCGGGAAGGTAGAGTAGAAATTAGTATGATAAAATATCATCCTATGAGAAAGTTGTCAAAATGAACAAACACGTTCAATAAAAAAAGATTTATTCTTCTTTCCCAATTATTTTTTTCTTACGACACGATAATCAAACCTGGATTCTCAAAGTTTTCGAACAAAACGTAAATTCGCGTTTGAGTTCGGATTGGAATTTTATTTTGATTCAATTGAAGAGTTATTTATTTTTAGTTCTCAGACCAGCAGTTCGAGTGGTCGACTCGCTTCTTTCAAATTGTTTCTCATTATTAAGAAAAGGTAACGAAGATAAAATACGAGCTTGTTTTATAGCGACGGTAATTAATCGTTGTTGTTTTAAAGTCAATTTATTCACCCGTCTAGATAATATTTTTCCTTGTTCACTAATAAATCGACTAATTAAACCCATGTTTCGATAATCAATTCGATCCCCCGATTGGATCGGGGGCAAACGCCTACGAAAAGATCGCTTGGATTTAAGAAAGAATCGCTTGGATTTATCCATGGTTTGTTTATTCCTTATCCCGAAAATCCTACTCCTATTTCGATCGGATCAAAACAAAAACGATCAAAAATGATTTAGAATTAATTAATAAATAGGATTTGTTTCAATAGGATTTGTTTATATTTAATATATGTTATAGAAATGGTTATGTTATATATAATATGTCGTTTTTCACCTTCCTTGGATTGGAAGGCGGACACGGAGGCGATCGGTTCGATCTATTTCTTTATTTCACTGTGAATCGTATGTTTGTAACAAAAGGTACAGAATTTTCTCAATTCCAATCGACCGGGCGTATTATGTCGATTCTTTTGAGTAATATATCTGGAAATGCCCATTGATTTTTTATTAACACGGTTTCGAACACAAGCGGTACATTCCAAAATAACCGTTACTCGTACATCTTTACCCTTGGCCATGAACCTCCTTTGGGTTTTTGACTGACTCCATTTTTCTATTTTCCAATCCGAAGGGAAGAAGAAAGGAACGAAAAAAAAAAAATAGAAGTTGCTAACTCGAAATAAAATTATGAAAGATTTCCTTTCAATTTCAATCAATCAATAATCACTATAGTAATAATAAGAAATATAATGATTTCTAACTATATTTAATTTACACTTTATACTAAATACAAATCGCTGTACAGTATTTCATTTAAGTATCTTGTATGATATTGTTGCTACAGCCATCACATTTCCGTTTATAAAAAAAAAAGAAGAGAAGGAGAGGGATTAGTCACAGATATTTGATTGTATCTCTAATCTTCTTCACCCCCCCCCATCTCACTAACTAGAAAAAAAAGGAAATATCAACGCATCCGGAAATAAACGATTGATCTCTATCAATAAACCCGCTAAAGACCCGAACCATAGAGTACTTACTACCGGTGCCACGGAGAGGTATGTTTTTAGATCTCGCATTGAAAATCCTCCTTCTTTATTCGTTATTGTAATTTTATTCTAAAATGTATTACATAATGGTAATACATATATGACCCGATGTGTATATGTAGTTAACGACTGACCACTTGTATTTGTCCGTAGAATCCCTAATTCAAATTGAAATGTACAACTTGACTTGAAATGTACAACGATTCAGTACAGTAGTCAGTACAGTAGATAGTCGATATTCCTTTTCTTAAAACAAAAAAATAAGTCCCTTTTGACTTCTACCTGAGAATTCCCGAAAAATATTCATTTTTTTTTACTTTACGGCGGGTTTTATCTTTATTTAATACGTATATAATATAAGTCTTTTATTATTATATGTTATATGATATATGAGACAAAAAAGAAGAAATAGCAAGATAGTTTGTGTATATTAATGGAAGAAATAAAGATGTGGAAAACAAGACAGAGATTCTCTACAATGACACTGTAGGCCAATTGAAAGGGATGTAGCGCAGCTTGGTAGCGCGTTTGTTTTGGGTACAAAATGTCACGGGTTCAAATCCTGTCATCCCTACCTATTACTTATGGGCAGTAACGAGGGATCAATTTCAATTGATTAAAATTGGATATACAAAATCAATCTTTAATTTTATTATATTTTTTATGATAGTATATACATGCAAGACAAATTGGGTCACAAAATTATTTTTGTGATAATAAAGCGCTCTTAGTTCAGTTCGGTAGAACGTGGGTCTCCAAAACCCGATGTCGTAGGTTCAAATCCTACAGAGCGTGATTCCATTCTTGTTATTTGTTATTTGTTCGGTTGAAAATGACACTGAAATACTTGAACAGCAATCTTAATTTGACCTCCTGTAGATTAAAGAAAAAGAAAGTAGGAGGTCAATCAAAAAAAAGAGATGTTAATTAATCAAAGGTCCAATTGATCACCACGTCTGTATTGTAAATATGCAGTTACGAATAATCCAGCCAAAGTAATAGGAATTAGACCTAAGACAATTCCAAATAGAAAAACTTCAATCATTTCAATTTCTTTGAACGGAGAAAAGGAGAGGTAATATCTATCCTTAAATATTAATCCGTATTACCCATGAATCTCAATGACCAAGAATTGGAAATTGACCGGGTAAGGAACTATAAAATATATGAACTACCATAGAAGGATTTTTTTTAGGAATGGTTCATGCAATTAATTTCAAATAAGTCGTATCTTGTTTAGACCGATAAATAGAGCTGAGGTTATAGTCAAAGCTGCTAGTAGAAAACCGAAATAACTAGTTATAGTAAGCATGAAGAGGATAAATTTAAATAAAATATGTTTTTTTTATACATATGTTTATAAAGCACTTCCCTAAGTTTCCATTTTTGAAAGATACGAGGATAAGCAAAAATACCAATTGAAAGGATAAGTTCAATTGAAAGTTTTTGAT